CTAGTCAGCTTATTTTTTTCAATAGTTGATAGATTGACATCATCTACCATCGAGCCTGCAAGAGACGAACAATAATCAAAATAATTAGGGTTAGCCTCTATCATTTCTATGGCCGTAGTTTTATTACGTATAAACTCGAGAATTTTTGATCCTGAAATTTTTGGAACCAAAATGATATAATCCAAGCCTTTTTTTGCGGCTCGCAAAGCTTTTTTAGTAAATGTGAAAACTGTTTCAAATGTCATATTTTTCTCCTTATGTTAACTGTTAACAACTATCTGATACCGGTTAGAGTATCAAGTAGCCTAATTTCTTGATAAACCGACGGTGAATCGTATCGATCAGTAAACATCTCGATTATAATTTTTTTCAAAATATCAAAACATTTACGAGATAAGGTTATTTTCTTAGTGGAATTGTTCATCGTATTTAAATCAATATGATAGAGGTTAAATAAAAAATCCGAAGTTCCTTTATGTAATAAATAGAACGGAAATTTAGGGCCTAATAATAAAAGATTGAAAATTACGATCGTTAAAACCATGTGTTTATCAACTTTTGAAAGTTTTTTCATTGATTTAAGCCTCTTTAATTAAATGGTTTGAAATATATCCCAATTCCTCTTTTAAAACTTTATAAATGGTACTTCGACTCTTTCCAGTTATTCGAGCAATCTCAGTAACAGAAACTCCTAAATTTTTGTACTTTTCAACCCTTTTAATAAGATCTCGTGTGACAACACTTTTCCGACCTTTGTACTTATTTTGTTGTTTAGCTGCTTCGATTCCTTGCCGCTGTCGTTCTAACCTACGGGCAGTTTCGAATTCAGAAATGGTAGCTAAAGCCGTTGAAATAAGTTGGCTGGAAGGAGAGTTTTCTAAATATTGTTGAGGTAAATCGAGGACCAAAAAAGCAACACCTTTCTCAGAAAGTTGGTTCTTAAGTTGTAAAAAACTCAAGGTATTCCGAGAACATCGATCAAATTTGGTCACTGCTAATAAATCACCTTCTTTCAAAATTTGATCAATAAGTTTAAAAAAGATGGGTCGGTTTTGCAGTACATCGGTAGCTGATCCAACCTCAAGATAAATATTTTTTTCTGGAACACCGAGTTTGATTAATTCAACTTTTTGTGCATCCAACGAACAGTTTTCCGCTTGTTCTTTGACACTAACCCTACCATATCCGTATCGATTTTGTTTCGAAATTTGTTCAAAACGTTTGGTCATTAATGTTACCCCTCCTATATAATACTTAATTTGTATAAAAATGATACCTCAAAACGAACTGGCTGACAAGACCCAAACTCCTTATATTTTTCGACATAAATTTGTAGATTAAATAGGGTTTACCCCAAAAACACAGTTCTGGGTGTGAGAATAAATAAGATATTTCCATGGAAGGGTTGTGAGATTCAAATATGCTCGTAGAGATCATTTTTAGAGCCTTGAAGGCCTTTTTCTAAAAATGGTCTTGAAATGGGCTTATTTTCTGATGAAGATGAAAGATAAAATAATTTAGTTTTGAAAAAAGAAAAATAAATTTCCTTCTCCAGAACTATATAATCCATAAATTCAAATTCCTTTTGGAAAAGACAACGAATCTGTAATTTGAATTCTCATTAGCTTAGTTTTATCAAACTCTAAATCATTAAAAGTAATTTTTTCAGTTTTTGGATCAACAACAGATGTTCCTTTGAATTTAGTTTTAATTAAATTAATTTCTATAAATTCACATTCACATAAGAACGTGAAGCTAAAATCAACACTTGAAAATTATGAATTCAGAAACAAGGTTCAAAAGAAATTTGTTTTTGGAGTAAGCTGAGATTCTATAAACTGGCAATTTTTAAATATGCAATCCGTAAATTCAGATTTTCGAATTATTGTATGATTAAAAGTGCAACCTTCAAAAACACAAAAATTAAAAATAACACCTAATAGCTCACATCCTTCGAAAAAACAATTGATGAAATTTACTTGATGAAAAAAAGAACTGTCAATAAATTCTTCAAATATATTATCCTCCATAAGTATTATTTATGAGTTTTATTATCAAATGAATTATTAAAGAAAATTAAAAAAAATTGAAACTGACTAGAAATTCGAAAAAAGTATTTCCATTCTTTCTAGTCAATTTTCCGCTTAATTTGATAATCGTTGAACTTGTTGAATGGCTAAACGACCAATGTTAAATAACGCCCATGATGCTGCAACTAATAACGGAGCTGCAATTACAAGTAATCGAGTATCCATAACTATTTATCCTCTGTGAATATTAAAAAATATAAAAAGTAATATATTACAATATTAATTATAGTATATTAAACCAACTTTTCATACCCATTTATTCCTATATAATATAAAATTTATTAATTAAAATTTTATTTTTTTGGTGGTATAACAGATGAACTAAAAAAGAGATTTATTGGAAGTTATTTGTACGCTAATTAAATAATTATTTTTTCTCGTATTAAATGTTGGTAGCATTGAGTATTGGTTCTCCAACAGATCTGAAATTTTCTATTTCTAAAATTAATAAATTAAGGATTGTACTTTAGTACATAGTGTAATATTATTAAGAGTCGGAATTTCCGATGTTACTGTTGAAATTGACTCAGTAGCAGCATTCGTTGAACTGAGCACTTTTTATTTTTTCAGAAGCTTTGCTATTGACCTATTTTTCCAGGACCTCCCGGTCCAAGTATCGTCGGTGCTCTAGAATTTCACAACTGAGTTCGAGATGGATCAGTGTGGTTCTACTAGGCTAGAAAAAGCAAAGCAAAATTTCTTTAAGGCATAATATAAATAAACCTTAAAGAAAAGTATGACTTAGAGTCGTAACGTACTAATAATAATTTTTAAAAAGAATTCAAGTCCTCGGTCTGTTAGGACATCTCAGCACATACATTACTGTACTTACACTTAATGCCTATCAAACGGTTAGTCTTACCGTGACCTTACTCACTTACGTGATGAGAATACTCATCTTGAGGTGGGCTTCCCACTTAGATGCTTTCAGCGGTTATCCACTCCATACATAGCTACCCAGCGTTTACCGTTGGCACGATAACTGGTACACCAGAGGTATGTCCTTCTCGGTCCTCTCGTACTAAAGAAGGCTCCTCTCAATATTCTAACGCCTACACCGGATATGGACCGAACTGTCTCACGACGTTCTGAACCCAGCTCGCGTACCGCTTTCATGGGCGAACAGCCCAACCCTTGGGACGTACTACCGCCCCAGGATGCGATGAGCCGACATCGAGGTGCCAAACCTCCCCGTCGATGTGAACTCTTGGGGGAGATCAGCCTGTTATCCCTAGAGTAACTTTTATCCGTTGAGTGACGGCCTTTCCACTCAGTACCGTCAGATCACTAAGACCGACTTTCGTCCCTGCTCGACTTGTAGGTCTCACAGTCAAGCTTCCTTATGCCTTTACACTCTAGATACGATTTCTATCCGTTCAGAGGAAACCTTTGTACGCCTCCGTTACCATTTGGGAGGCGACCGCCCCAGTCAAACTGCCCGCCTGAAACTGTCCTTTGACCAGATAATGGTTCAAAGTTAGAAATCTAACATTAGAAGAGTGGTATCTCACTGATAGCTCCAATGTTCCCGCAAGAACATCATCAAAGCCTCCCACCTATGCTGCGCGACTAAAGTCCAATTTCAATTTCAAGTTACAGTAAAGCTTCATAGGGTCTTTCTGTCCAGGTGCAGGTAGTCCGCATCTTCACAGACAAGTCTATTTCACCGAGCCCCTCTCCGAGACAGTATCCAAATCATTACGCCTTTCGTGCGGGTCGGAACTTACCCGACAAGGAATTTCGCTACCTTAGGACCGTTATAGTTACGGCCGCCGTTCACCAGGGCTTCAGTTATCAGCTTCGCTAATGCTAACCAACTTCTTTAACCTTCTGGCACTGGGCAGGCGTCAGCCCCCATACATCGTCTTACGACTTAGCGGAGACCTGTGTTTTTGATAAACAGTTGCTTGGATCTTGTTATTGCAACCTTATAAATAAGGCACTCCTTCTCCCGAAGTTACGGAGTCATTTTGCCGAGTTCCTTAGAGAGAGTTATCTCGCGCCCCTTAGTATACTCTACCTACCCACCTGTGTCGGTTATGGTACAGGCATTTTTTATTTATGACAGTGCAAGCTTTTCTTGGAAGTATGACATACACTACTTCGACGCCTTAGCGTCTCGTATTCGCGCCTCAACTCAAAACGTTTTCGCCGTTTCTCTACATCTTGAACGCTTAAACCGGTAACCAATATCCGGCTAGCTTAGCCTTCTCCGTCCCTCGATATCAATAAAAAATGGTACGGGAATATTAACCCGTTGTCCATCGACTACGCTTTTCAGCCTCGCCTTAGGTCCTGACTTACCCTCCGCGGACGAGCCTTCCGGAGGAAACCTTGGGTTTTCGGGGTATAGGATTCCCACCTATATTTTCGTTACTCAAGCCGACATTCTCACTTCTGCTTCGTCCATATCCGCTTACGCTAATACTTCGACCTACAACAGAACGCTCCCCTACCGATATATTTAATTAGTTATATATCGCACAGTTTCGGCAAATTACTTAGTCCCGTACATTTTCGGCGCAGGTTTACTCGATCAGTGAGCTATTACGCACTCTTTAAAGGATTGCTGCTTCTAAGCAAACCTCCTGATTGTTTCTGCACTCCCACCTCCTTTGCCACTTAGCAATTATTTTGGGGCCTTAACTGGTGCTCTGGGCTGTTTCCCTCTTGACAATGAAGCTTATCCCCCACAGTCTCACTGGTAAATTATTCATTTAGTATTCTTAGTTTGCAACGATTTGGTACCGAATTACCAGCCCGCATACGTAACAGTGCTTTACCCCTAAATTATAACATTTACCGCTGCGCCAAAACGCATTTCGGGGAGAACCAGCTAGCTCCGAATTCGATTGGCATTTCACCCCTAACCACAGTTCATCCGCTGATTTTTCAACATCAGTCGGTTCG